GAGTTCTAAGGATTTCGATATAACTAAAAACTACAATCAATTGTGGATTCAATGCGACAATTGTTATGGATTAATGTATAAGAAAGTCGAAATGAATGTTTGTGAAGAATGTGGACATTATTTGAAAATGACTAGTTCAGAGAGAATCGAGCTTTCGATTGATCCGAGTACTTGGAATCCTATGGATGAAGACATGGTCTCTGCGGATCCCATTAAATTTCATTCGCGGGAGGAACCTTATAAAAAGCGTATTGACTCTGCTCAAAAAAAGACAGGATTGACTGACGCTGTTCAAACAGGTACAGGTCAACTAAACGGTATTCCGGTAGCCCTTGGGGTTATGGATTTTCAGTTTATGGGGGGTAGTATGGGATCCGTAGTAGGCGAAAAAATAACTCGTTTGATCGAGTATGCTACCAATCAACGTTTACCTCTTATTTTAGTGTGTTCTTCGGGAGGAGCACGAATGCAAGAAGGAAGTTTAAGTTTGATGCAAATGGCTAAAATTTCTTCGGTTTTATGTGATTATCAATCAAGTAAAAAGTTATTCTATATATCAATTCTTACATCTCCTACTACCGGTGGGGTGACAGCTAGTTTTGGTATGTTGGGGGATATCATTATTGCCGAACCCTATGCCTATATTGCATTTGCGGGTAAAAGAGTAATTGAACAAACATTGAAAAAAGCCGTGCCTGAAGGTTCACAAGCGGCTGAATCTTTATTACGTAAGGGCTTATTGGATGCAATTGTACCACGTAATCCTTTAAAAGGTGTTGTGAATGAGTTATTTCAGCTCCATGCTTTTTTTCCTTTGAACAAAAATGAAATCAAATAGAACAGTTAGTTTATCAGAATTAAACGAAACCCCTGAAACATGCATTTTTCTTTCGAATCATTTTTTTATTGATATTCTTGTTTACTACTCAGTAAACCTCTAGCAACAAGATAAAAAGTGCATTTTTGCTTTCGGGAAGTTCAAATTAGACTAGACAAATAAAACAAAGTTTATTTTCATCTCTTGCTTGCATATGTATAGATAATTCAAATAGAGATATATACAGATCTATAGAGAGTCTTTCATCTTTTTGCATTTCCCGAAAATTCCCTGTTGTTGGATCAGATTCCAATCAATTTTGTAGAAATTTGTAATGGAATAAAAATTTTTCTTTATTAATTACTATTAGAAGACAAAAAGAATAATAAATCTAACAAGGGGATTTTGCTACATCTATTTGATTTTGAAAGATGAATAAGTCCATTTATTTAGTTTGGCGTTTCTTGTACCTATTTTTTGATTCTATTTCTATTAGGTTCTATTCTATATATTTCTATTAGGTTGTATATTAGTATTAGATATATATTTACTTAAAGATACTTAGTATAATTATATAATATATATAATAGAAATAATAAAAATACAAGATATTCTAAGATATCTTTAGAATTCAGAATATAACAATAACAGGTACAAATATTAAATTGAGGTACCCATTTTATGACAACTTTCAATAACTTACCCTCTATTTTTGTGCCTTTAGTAGGCCTAGTCTTTCCGGCACTTGCAATGGCTTCTTTATTTCTTCATATTCAAAAAAATAAGATTTTTTAGATCGGATGAGACCGAATCGTATCACTCCTTTTTTTATTTTAAAAACTTCGATTTGATAAGACCCGTTTGGTAGAATATTGTATAACACATAGATTCCTACAAACATAACTAAAAAAAGCTCTTATGCATGTGTAAACGTATTATCTGGGTAACTCAATTTCCGCTCTTTTGAAAAATGGCTCATCATCGGGCCGATGTATGAAATTCAAGTCAATGTATTTATTTGTATGTATATAGTTATAGGGGATCGTATAAAGGAAGGAGATGTTATTATTTTAGATATAACCAATTCTATGAATTACTCCTAAGATAAAGGTTCACAACAAAATAGTTGATGAGAGTTACTTTGAAAACAAAAAAGGAAAGTCATATTTTCTCAATTCCAAAAAATTGTATAACTGGATCTAATATATATGAGTTGGCGATCAGAATCTATATGGATAGAATTTATAACGGGGTCTCGAAAAATAAGTAATTTCTGCTGGGCCTTTATCCTATTTTTAGGTTCATTAGGATTCTTATTGGTTGGAACTTCCAGTTATCTTGGTAGAAATTTTATATCGTTATTTGCGTCTCAGCAAATCCTTTTTTTTCCACAAGGGATCGTGATGTCTTTCTATGGGATCGCAGGTCTCTTTATTAGTTGCTATTTGTGGTGCACCATTTTTTGGAATGTGGGTAGTGGTTATGATCTTTTCGACCGAAAAGAAGGAATAGTGCGTATTTTTCGTTGGGGGTTTCCTGGAAAAAGTCGTCGCATCTTTTTACGATTCCTTATGAAAGATATTCAGTCCATCAGAATAGAAGTTAAAGAGGGTGTTTCTGCTCGGCGTGTCCTTTATATGGAAATTCGAGGTCAAGGGGCTATTCCTTTAATTCGTACTGATGAGAATTTTACTACACGAGAAATTGAGCAAAAAGCTGCTGAATTGGCTTACTTCTTGCGTGTACCAATTGAAGTATTTTGAAATGAATTCATTTTAAAATACTAAATGCTTTGGCAGTAGGAAGAAAAAACTAAAGAATTTCTTTCTTTTTTTTTCAATTGAACATTAATCTATTCTTTTATGCTCGTTTTTTTTTTTTATATATTTGATAGAAAAGAAAGGGAGTTTCTTCGTTTCGAAAATAGAATAATATTTTTTATTTGAAAAATTGGAAAAAGTTCTTTTAGTATTGATCGAAAAAAGGGAGAATAACATCCTGGAAATCCCATTTTTTATTCAAATTGTCAAATTGGAAGTGTATTCTGAGTTATTCTTTCTAGATTAAAAGGAAAAACTAAGTATTGAATCAAAAGAAAAAGATAAAATGGATTCATAGGCTCAATATATTCTATTCGAATTAGAATAGAAACTCATGCTCGATAGAAATAGTAGATCTAATAGAATCAACAAATGCGGTAGGTTCATTAACAATTCACAGATTCAAAATGGCAAAAAAGAAAGCATTCATTCCTTTTTTTTATTTTACATCTATAGTATTTTTGCCCTGGTTGATCTCTCTCTGCTGTAATAAAAGTTTGAAAACTTGGATTACTAATTGGTGGAATACTAGACAATGCGAAACTTTTTTGAATGATATTAAAGAAAAAAGTGTTCTAGAAAAATTCATACAATTAGAGGACCTATTCCAGCTGGATGAAATGATAAAGGAATACCCAGAAACCGATTTACAACAATTTCGTCTAGGAATCCACAAAGAAACGATCCAATTCATCAAGATACACAATGAGTATCGTATCCATACAATCTTGCACTTCTCGACAAATCTAATATCTTTCGTTATTCTAAGTGGTTATTCCTTTTGGGGTAAGGAAAAGCTTTTTATTCTGAATTCTTGGGTTCAAGAATTCCTATATAATTTAAGTGATACAATTAAAGCTTTTTCGATTCTTTTATTAACTGATTTATGTATCGGATTCCATTCGCCTCACGGTTGGGAACTAATGATTGGTTATATTTACAAAGATTTTGGGTTTGCTCATTATGAGCAAATTTTATCTGGTCTAGTTTCTACCTTTCCAGTCATTCTTGATACAATTTTTAAATATTGGATCTTTCGTTATTTAAATCGTGTATCTCCGTCACTTGTAGTGATTTATCATGCAATAAATGACTAAAAAATGATTCACTGATCAAATTCTAATCTTTCTTACCTTATACATCATAACCAAATCAAAGTCGTATTTTCTTTACTCTTTTTACCCATGAGGGATTCCTTTTATATTTCAACAAAAAAATTTTATTTTTTAAGTAAATGTAAATAGCAGAATTGTGGCTAGGGAAGTATATTATCGACCTACCTAACTTTATTGTAGAAATTTTGGGATAAATGATTGGACCATGCAAACTAGAAATACCTTTTCTTGGATAAGGGAAGAGATTACTCGCTCCATATCTGTCTCACTCATGATATATATAATAACTTGGGCATCCATTTCAAGTGCATATCCGATTTTTGCCCAGCAGAATTATGAAAATCCACGGGAGGCCACTGGGCGTATTGTATGTGCCAATTGCCATTTAGCTAGTAAGCCTGTGGATATTGAGGTTCCACAAGCGGTACTTCCTGATACTGTATTTGAAGCAGTTGTTAAAATTCCTTATGATATGCAACTAAAACAAGTTCTAGCTAATGGTAAAAAAGGAGCTTTGAATGTGGGAGCTGTTCTTATTTTACCGGAGGGGTTTGAATTAGCCCCCCCCGATCGTATTTCACCCGAGATGAAAGAAAAGATAGGAAATCTATCTTTTCAGAATTATCGCCCCAATAAAAAAAATATTCTTGTGATAGGTCCTGTTCCTGGTCAAAAATATAGTGAAATAACCTTTCCTATTCTTGCCCCAGACCCTGCTACTAATAAAGATGTTCACTTCTTAAAATATCCTATATACGTAGGTGGAAACAGGGGAAGGGGTCAGATTTATCCTGATGGTAGCAAAAGTAACAATACAGTTTATAATGCTACGGCAGGAGGGATAATAAGCAAAATTTTACGAAAAGAAAAAGGGGGATACGAAATAACCATAGTGGATGCATCGAATGAACGCCAAGTGATTGATATGATCCCTCGAGGCCTAGAACTTCTTGTTTCAGAGGGCGAATCCATTAAACTCGATCAACCATTAACGAGTAATCCTAATGTGGGTGGATTTGGTCAGGGGGATGCGGAAATAGTACTTCAAGATCCATTACGTGTCCAAGGCCTTTTGTTCTTCTTAGGATCGGTTGTTTTGGCACAAATCTTTTTGGTTCTTAAAAAGAAACAGTTTGAGAAGGTTCAATTATCCGAAATGAATTTTTAGATCTGTCTATTTAGCTTTATCAAATTCGTAAAAAAGAACCAAAAAAATTATGAAAAGCCTTTTGCCTCTCTTTAGATTTT